ATATTTAAAATCTCAACAAAAATAATTATAATTATTACTACCATAATATCAACAATTATTGTACTAAGTTCAGAAAATTGATTTAGAATATGAATAGGTTTAGAAATTAATATAATATCATTTATTCCTATAATAGAAAAAGAAAAAAACATATTATCCTCCGAATCTAAAATAATTTACTTTATTATTCAAAGTATAGCATCAATAATTTTTATATTTATAATTATTATAAACCCTATAATCATAATTAAAGAAAATCTAATTAACAACATATCAATAACAATAATTACATTAAGAATAGGTATAAAACTAGGTATAGCACCTATACATCTATGATTTATTAATATTATAAAAAAGTTAAAATGGAACAATTGTATAATCCTAATAACATGACAAAAAATTGCCCCATTATATGTCATAAGAAATACTTTATCCAACAATAATATTATAACTGTTATATCAATTATAAGCGCCATAATTGGAGCAATTGGAGGAATTAATCAGACATCAATCAAGAGAATTATAGCATATTCATCAATTAATCATCTTGGATGAATTACAATTTGTTTAAGACATGACAATGAAACATGAATAAAATATTTAATTATCTATTCTATAATAATTTTTATTATAACCAAATTTATAGAAAAAAAATCTATTAATTTCATTAATCAAATAAATATTAATTTAAAAACAAAAACTGAAAAAATAAATTTTATAATTATAATATTAAGATTAGGGGGGTTACCCCCTTTTATTGGATTTTTACCCAAATGACTAGTTATTCAATCATTAATAAATAATGATTGTAAAATTTCTATTTTAATTTTAATAATATCATCTATAATCACATTATTTTATTATATACGTATGATCACACCTATATTAATAATAAATAATTATATTAATAAATGAAACATTAAAAGTAAAAATATAAAAACAACAACTTTAATTAATTTTTTAATTAATATAATACTACCTATCACAATGATTATTAATATAACATAAACCCTTAAGTTAATTAAACTATTAACCTTCAAAGTTAAAAATATAAATTAAATTTTATAGGTTTTAGTAAAAATACTACTTTAGAATTGCAGTCTAATATCATTTATTGACTATAAAACCTGATAAAGGAATTTTAAATTCATATATAAATTTACAATTTACAACCTATAATCAGACACTTTATCTAATTAAAAATATTAATTTATAGAACATAAATTTGAATAAATGAATATTCTCTACAAATCATAAAGACATTGGAACATTATATTTCATATTAGGTATATGATCAGGAATAATTGGTATATCAATAAGATGAATTATTCGAATTGAATTAGGTCAACCAGGATCATTTATTGGTAATGATCAAATTTATAATGTAATTGTAACAGCACATGCATTCATTATAATTTTCTTTATAGTTATACCAATTATAATTGGAGGATTTGGTAACTGACTGGTACCACTTATAATTGGCGCACCAGATATAGCATTTCCACGAATAAACAATATGAGATTCTGATTACTACCACCGTCCCTTACACTACTACTTGTAGGTAGTATAGTAGACGCGGGGGCAGGTACAGGATGAACAGTATACCCCCCCTTATCTAGAAATTTAGCACATAACGGAGCTTCAGTAGATCTAACAATTTTTTCACTCCACTTAGCAGGTGTGTCATCAATTCTTGGAGCAGTAAACTTTATCTCTACAATCATTAATATACGAACTTCGGGAATAACAAGAGAAAAAATCCCATTATTTGTTTGATCAGTGGGAATTACGGCTTTACTTCTTCTACTATCTTTACCAGTTCTGGCTGGAGCAATTACTATACTTCTAACAGATCGAAATCTTAATACATCATTTTTTGACCCTGCTGGAGGAGGTGATCCAGTATTATATCAGCACCTATTCTGATTCTTTGGACATCCAGAAGTTTATATTTTAATTCTACCAGGTTTCGGTATTGTTTCACACATTATTAGTCAAGAAAGTGGTAAAAGAAATGCATTCGGATCCACAGGAATAATTTATGCAATATTAGCAATTGGATTATTAGGTTTTATTGTATGAGCACACCATATATTTACAGTAGGTATAGATGTAGACACACGAGCTTACTTTACTTCAGCTACAATAATTATTGCCATTCCTACAGGAATTAAAATTTTTAGTTGATTAGCTACAATTCACGGATCAATAATTAACTACTCGCCATCTATATTATGAACATTAGGATTTGTATTCTTATTTACTATTGGAGGATTAACTGGTATTGTATTAGCTAATTCTTCTATTGATATCGTCCTACATGATACATATTATGTAGTCGCTCACTTTCATTATGTATTATCTATAGGAGCCGTATTTGCAATTATAGGAGGATTCATTCAATGGTACCCACTATTTACAGGAATAACTATAAACCCTAAATGATTAAAAACTCAATTCTTAACCATATTTATTGGAGTAAATATAACATTCTTCCCCCAACACTTCCTAGGACTAAGTGGAATACCACGACGTTACTCAGATTACCCAGATATATATATATCTTGAAATGTAATTTCATCTATTGGATCAACTATTTCAATTCTAGGTACTATAATATTTATTTTAATCATATGAGAAAGTATGGTATCTCAACGAAAAATTATATTTATTATAAATTTAAATTCAAGAATTGAGTGATTACAAAATTATCCACCAGCTGAACATTCTTATAACGAAATACCAATTGCATTTAACTTCTAATATGGCAGAAATATATGCAATGAACTTAAGATTCATTTATAAAGAATAATCTTTTTTTAGAAATAAGAAAATGATCTCAAATTAATTTTCAAGACCCCTCATCACCATTAATAGAACAACTAATATTTTTCCATGATAACACCATAATTATTTTAATTATAATTACTACTATTATTACATGAATTATAACTAAAATATTATTTAATAAAATAATTAATCGATTTATAATAGAAAATCAGATAATTGAAATTATTTGAACTATTATTCCTGCCATAATTCTTATTTTAATTGCACTACCATCACTACGAATTCTTTATATAATAGATGAAACAAAAAATCCTATATTAACAATTAAGGCTATTGGTCATCAATGATATTGAAGTTATGAGTACTCAGATTTTAAAAACATTGAATTTGAATCATATATAAAACCCTCAAGAGAAATTGAAATAAATGAATTCCGATTATTAGAAACTGATAACCGAATTACATTACCCATAAATAATCAAATTCGTATTATTGTAACAGCAACTGATGTTCTTCACTCATGAACTATTCCAAGACTGGGAATTAAAATTGATGCTATCCCAGGTCGACTAAACCAAGGATCAATATTCATTAACCGTCCTGGAATTCTTTATGGACAATGTTCTGAAATTTGTGGCGCAAATCACAGATTTATGCCAATTACAATTGAAAGTGTAACAACAAAACAATTCATTAGTTGATTAAAAAATAAATCATTAAGTGGCTGAAAGTGAAGCAATGGTCTCTTAAACCAAAATATAGTAATTAACGTATACTCTTAATGGAAAAATTAGTTTATTTAAAACATCAGATTGTCAGACTGAAGAAATTAATTTAATATTTTTCTATTCCTCAAATAGCACCTTTATCTTGATTAAGATTAATAATCATATTTATCATAATAATTATTACAATTAACAGATTAATATACTTCAACAAAAAATACTTAACTAAAAATAATATTATAAGAAAAAGAGAAAAAAATATAAACTGAAAATGATAACTAATTTATTTTCAACATTTGACCCATCTACATCAATATATTATTCAATAAATTGATTAAGTACATTTATCATTTTATTATTAATACCTTATCCATTTTGAATTATAAAATCACGTCACAGTATAATAATTCAAATAATTTATAATAATTTACATCAAGAATTTAAAACGTTATTATTTAAAAGCAATGGATTAACATTAATAATAACATCAATTTTTATATTTATTTTAATTAATAATATAATAGGATTATTACCATATATCTTTACTAGCTCAAGTCATTTAGTATTTTCATTAGCTCTATCTTTACCGTTATGAATTTCAATTATACTATTTGGTTGAATTAATAAAACACAACACATATTTAGACATTTAATTCCATCCGGAACACCGGCCATACTTATACCTTTTATAGTATGCATTGAAACAATTAGAAATATTATTCGTCCAGGGTCATTAGCCGTACGATTAACAGCTAATATAATTGCAGGACATTTATTAATAAGTTTATTAGGAAATAATACAACATCAGCCCAAAATATAGTAATTATTGCTTTAATAAGAATTCAAATCATTTTAATATTATTTGAAACAGCAGTAGCAATTATTCAGGCTTATGTGTTTTCAATTTTAACCACGCTATACTCAAGCGAAGTTAATTATGCAAAAAAGTAATCACCCATTTCATTTAGTTGACCCAAGACCATGACCTTTAACCGGTTCAATTGGAGCTATAACTATAACATCTGGTATAGTAATATGATTTCATATAAAAAACCCAACACTAATATTTTTAGGAATTATAATTTTAATTCTAACTATAATCCAATGATGACGAGATATTGTGCGTGAAGGAACATACCAAGGCAAACACACAATCATAGTTACAAATGGATTAAAATGGGGTATAATCCTATTTATTATTTCAGAAATCTTTTTCTTTATTTCATTTTTCTGGGGTTTCTTTCACAGAAGACTAGCACCAACTATTGAAATCGGTATATCCTGGCCTCCGAAAGGTATCAAAACATTTAACCCTATAGACATTCCTCTTCTAAATACAACAATTTTATTATGTTCGGGCATCACAATTACATGAGCACACCACAGTATTATAAATAAAAATCATAATCAAACAATTAAAGGCTTATTTTTAACAGTCACGTTGGGGATTTATTTCACTATCCTGCAAGCATATGAATATCTAGAGTCCCCATTTACAATTAGTGACTCCGTGTACGGATCTTGCTTCTTTATAGCAACAGGATTCCATGGAATCCATGTAATTATTGGTACAACATTCTTATTGGTTTGCCTAATCCGAACTATAAAATTTCATTTTTCTAATAAACACCATTTTGGATTTGAAGCAGCAGCATGATACTGACATTTCGTCGATGTAGTATGACTATTCCTTTACATTTCTATTTACTGATGAGGTAGTTATTTTTTTAGTATAATAAGTATATTTAACTTCCAATTAAAAGGTCTTAATAAAGAAAAAATAATTATATTAACAACTTTATCCATTTGTACAAGAATAGCAATTAGAATAATTTTAATTATAGTTTGTAGAATTATCTCAAAAAAATCAAAAAATAATCGAGAAAAAATAACACCATTTGAATGTGGGTTTGATCCAAAAAGATCATCACGTATACCATTTTCAATTCAATTTTTCATAATCGCCATTATCTTCTTAATTTTTGATGTAGAAATTATTATTTTATTACCAACAATTAAAATTCTACAAATAACTAAAATAAAATCATGATTTTTAACTACCTCAATATTCTTAATTATCCTTATTCTAGGATTATATCATGAATGAAAAAATGGAATTTTAGAGTGAAGTAACTGGGGTTATAGTTAAATTATAACATTTAATTTGCAATTAAAAATTATTCAATAGAATTATCCTCAAGTAATGAAGTAAAATTACATTTAGTTTCGACCTAAAAATAGAGTTATATATAACTCCTTACTTTTAACTAAAACCAAAATAGAGGTATTTCACTGTTAATGAAATTATTGATTGAAAATCTAGTTAAAAGAGAATGTTGAAACTAAAAGAAGCTGCTAACTATCTTTTAAAGCGGTTAAAATCCGTTTTTCTCTTAATTTATGTAGTTTAATTAAAACATTTCATTTTCAATGGAAAAATAAAAAAATATTTTTCATAAATATCTGAAGGGATAAATCCCATCCTAATATCTTCAATATTATGCTTTAAAATTAAGCTATTCAAATATTAAAGAACAAAAAATATGAAAGAAAAAAGAAAAAAAGAAATTATATAAATCCTTAAATTATTATAATAAAAAAGATGAATGAATTTTCTCAAAACTACTACGTAGAAAAAAGATAGTTTTGAGAAAATTATCTCTCCCCAGCCCACTTCCAAATTCTTAGTTAAAGAAAATGAAATTTTCAAGAATTTATCACTTAAAAAATAAGTTCTTAAAGGCGGTATAAATCATATACTTCCTAGAAAGCTAGAAATATTATAAAAAGACATATAATTAGATAAAGAATAATAATAAAAAATAGATAACTCATAACCAATAAATAAACCTAACAAAATAAAAATAAGTGATATAATTTTCATTATAAAAGGTAAAATTAAAAAAATAGGAGTTGAAAAAATAATTCATCTGAGCAAGCTGCCTGAAATTATAGCTATAATTACTAAAAAAATTATAGATAGATTCATTAAATTGTCCTCAACAAAATTTTGACATACATAAGAATTAGGATATAAAACTATCGTATAATAAACTAAACGAATTCTATAAGAAACTGTTAAACCAACTGAAATATACATAATTAAATAAACAAAAATATTTGATCCTTCAAAAGATATTAATTCTAAAATTAAATCCTTTGAATAAAACCCAGATAAATAGGGAAAGCCACATAAAGAAAGATTGGAAACACTAAAACATATAATAGTAAATGGTAATTGATGGGTTAAACCTCCTATGAAACGAATATCTTGAGTGTCATTTATAACATGAATTATTAAACCAGCACACAAAAAAAGTAAAGCCTTAAAAAATGCATGAGTTAATAAATGAAAATAAGATAAATAAGGGAAGCCTAAAAAAAGAATGGTTATTATTAAACCTAATTGTCTTAAAGTTGATAAAGCAATAATTTTTTTTAAATCAAACTCAAAATTAGCTCCTAAACCTGATATAAATATAGTTAGTATAGACAAAATTAAAAAAAAATTACAATCTAGAGAATAAATTATTGAACTAAAACGAATTAAAAGGTAAACACCAGCAGTTACTAGAGTAGAAGAATGAACTAAAGCAGAAACCGGTGTAGGAGCTGCCATAGCAGCAGGTAATCAAGAAGAAAAAGGAATTTGGGCTCTTTTAGTAAAACCGGCTAAAACTAATAAAAAAACCAAATAATAAACCCAATTTTCAAAAATATAAAGATAGTAAAAAAAATGTCATCTACCGAAATTTATTATCCATGAAATAGATAACAAAATAGCCACATCACCAATTCGATTAGTTAAAATAGTTAACATACCTGCTCTATGAGATTTATAATTCTGAAAATAAATTACTAAACAATAAGAAACTAAACCTAAACCATCCCAACCAATTAAAATTCTAATTAAATTAGGTCTTATAATTAATATAAATATAGATAAAATAAATATTAAAACTAAATATAAAAAACGAACTTTATTCAAATCTCTTCTTATATAAGAATGTCTATAAAGAACAACTATTGAAGAAATAAAAAATACACAACCACAAAAAAATATCGACATTCAATCAAAAATTAAAGTTAAAGTTAATATTATTCTATTATAAGTTACAAATTCTCAATCCAAAAGATAGGTTAAATCTAAATAAATTAAATTAAAACCAATTAAAAACATTAATAAGGCTAATAAAAATAAAAAAAATGATCTAAGAATATAAAATGAAACATTTTTCAAAGTCTGAAATAAAATTATACCTATAACACCACAAATTATTATTCTACTTAAACTATTCAAACATAATCAAACCATGAAAATATCAATTTTTAAAATTATAATATTTAAAGGTAATCAATGTAAAATTAACAATAAATACTCACGAATATTAATATTATAAATAAACTTTAAACCTGAATATAAAGAACCATGTTGAATATTGGAATATAAATAAATTCTATAACAACAACTTAAAAAAGAACCTCAAAAAAGAAAAAAGAAAGTATAAGAAGATCAACTTATTATTCTATTAATAATTAAAATTTCACCTAATAAATTTAATGATATAGGACTAGCTATATTATTAGCACAAAAAAGAAATCAAAAAAAAGACAAACTAGGTATTAGAGTAATTAAGCCCTTATTAAAATAAAATCTTCGTCTATTAGAACGCTCATAAACGATATTAGCTAAACAGAACAAACCAGAAGAACATAAACCATGACCAATTATTAAAATCAATGAACCTAATATACCTAAACTATTTATTGAAAATACACCACAAATAACAAGAGCCATATGACTTACTGAAGAATATGCAATTAATGATTTTATATCAACCTGAAATATACAAATAAAGCCAATAACCATTATACCATATAATCTTAGTGAAATTAAAAAAATATTATTTAAAAAAAAATCACCCTTTAAAAAATATAAAACACGTATTAAACCATAACCACCCAACTTTAATAAAATACCAGCTAAAATTATAGAACCAGAAATAGGAGCTTCAACATGAGCTTTAGGTAACCAAAAATGAAAAAAAATCATTGGTATTTTAATCAAAAAAGCCAAAACTAAACCTAGATATAAATAAAAATTATAACCTAATGAAACTAAAGGATAATATATTCTAAAACAGAATTTATTAATATAAAAAATAGATAATAAAAGTGGTAAAGAACCAAAAAGTGTGTAAAATAAAAGATAAAAACCAGAAGAAAGTCGTTCTGGTTGATAACCTCAACCAAAAATTAACAAAAGTGTAGGAATTAAACTAGATTCAAAAAAAACATAAAACATAAAAATATTATGTGTAGAAAAAGACAAAATTAAAAATAGTATTAAAAAAACAATCACTAATACAAAATTATTAGAAGAACTAGTATATATAACCTTATAGCTAGCCAAAATCATCAAAATTCTAATCCAAATAGTTAAATAAATCAATGAACCTGAAAGAACATCGATTATAAAACCATTACCTAAAGAACCAAAAAAATTAGATAATAAATTAACATTAAAAAAATAAAATAAAAAAATAAAAACTGAACTTAACAAAATTATTCAATTATTAAGAAAACATAAAGGGATTAAAAAAAAAGAAAAAAAAATAGATTTTATCATATTGAACTTCTAATATTTATTAAATTATCATTACCATGACAACGAATTATTGAAACAAGAATAGAAAGACCTAAAACTCCTTCACATACAGAAAAAGTTAAAAAAAAAATAATAAAATAATACTCACCCATGTAATTATATAAAAAGAAAAAAAAAGAAAAGAAAATAACAACAATTAAATATTCTAATCTTAAAAGAGTTAAAAGTAAATGTTTACGTGAAGAGCAAAGAATAATTAAACCACAAGAAAATATATATAAAAAAATTAAATAATTTAATAAAATTAGTTTTAATAGTTTAAAAAAAATAATGATCTTGTAAATCATAGATAGTGAAAACTTTAAAACTTCAGCAAGAGAAAAATTATCCTTTCTTTAATCCCCAAAATTAATATTTTAAATAAAATACTCGCTGAATATGAAAATTCTTTTTATTATAATAACATCACTTTCAACAATCATAACTACGCTAAACCACCCATTAAGTATGGGATTTAATTTAATTATCATTACATTTTTATCATCAATTATAATATGTATATGAATAAAATACACCTGATACTCATATATCTTAGTGTTGGTAATACTAGGAGGAATACTTGTATTATTTATATATATAGCTAGAATTGCCTCAAATGAGATTATAAAATTCTCATTTAAAGTAATAATTATAATAATTGTTATAATTCTTGTTACAAGTATATTACTAAAAACAGAAATAATATCATATAATAATTCAATAATTCAGACAATAGAAAATCAACAAAATATATCAATAATGAAATTATTTAATAGACAAACATCTGTAATTACTATTATAATAGCATTATATTTGCTTATAACTATAATTTACGTTATTTATATTACAAACACATTTGAAGGACCAATACGAAAAAAAAATTATGAAAAAACCTATACGTAAATCACATCCATTAATCAAAATTATAAATTCATCATTATTTGATCTACCAAGACCTTCCTCAATTTCAATTTGATGAAATTTTGGCTCACTGCTAGGTATGTGTTTAATTATTCAAATTTTAACTGGAATTTTTTTAGCTATACATTATACTGCAGACATTAATATCGCATTCGACAGAGTTGTACATATTACACGAGATGTAAATTCAGGATGATTATTACGAAATATACATGCAAACGGGGCATCAATATTTTTTATTTGTTTATATCTTCACATTGGACGAGGAATATATTATGGATCATATAAATTATTTATAACATGAAGAATCGGAGTAGTAATATTATTTATTATTATAGCTACCGCATTTTTAGGTTATGTTCTCCCATGAGGACAAATATCATTTTGAGGTGCTACAGTTATTACTAATTTAATATCTGCTATCCCATATTTAGGAAATGAAATTGTAAAATGATTATGAGGAGGATTCTCAATTGACAACGCAACATTAACACGATTTTTTACATTACATTTTTTATTACCATTTATTCTAGCTGGTATAACCTTAATTCATTTATTATTTTTACATCAAACAGGATCTAATAACCCTACTGGAATTAATAGTAATTATGATAAAATACCTTTTCACCCATATTTTTCTATTAAAGATATTATAGGAATGTTATTAGCATTATACCTATTTTTAATAATTAACTTACTTGAACCACGAATATTAGGAGATCCTGAAAATTTTATTCCAGCAAACCCTTTAGTTACACCTATTCACATTCAACCAGAATGATATTTTTTATTCGCATATGCAATTTTACGATCTATTCCTAACAAATTAGGAGGTGTTGTAGCAATAATTTTATCAATTTTAATAATAATAGTTATCCCTCTAACTTCAAAAAATAAATTCCAAAGAAATATATTTTATCCAATTAATCAAATTATATTCTGATCATTCTTAACTTTAGTTATATTATTAACATGAATTGGAGCACGACCAGCAGAAGAACCATTTATTACAACAGGACAAATTATTACAACATTATATTTTATATATTTCATTCTAAACCCAATTATACTAAAATTATGAGATAAACTAACAGACTAGTTGACTAAGCTTTAGAAAAGCATATATTTTGAAAATATAAGAAAGAGGTTAAATTCTTCTATCAACTTAACTTAAATTAATGATTATAAATACTCAAATATAAAAATAATATAACCTATATAGAAAATAAAATAATTTAGTGAAACAGGTAAAAAAACCTTTCAAGTCAAATATATAAGCTTATCATAACGAAAACGAGGTAAAGTACCACGAACTCAGATAACTAAAAAGATTATAAAAACCAATTTCAAAAAAAATATAAAAGAATCTAAATTACAACCTAAAAAAAAGACTACTGTTAATATACTTATAAAAATAATATTCATATACTCTGACAAGAAAATAAAAGCAAAACCGCCTCTTCTATATTCAACATTAAAACCAGAAACTAATTCAGATTCCCCCTCAGCGAAATCAAATGGTGAACGATTAACTTCAGCTAGAAAAGATGAAACTCAACAAAAAAACAAAGGAAAAGAAAAAAAAAGAAATCAAATATAATTTTGATAATAATAAAATAAAACTAAATCAAAACCATAAACAAAAAGAATTAAACAAAGTAAAATCATTGATATTCTTACTTCATAAGAAATAGTTTGAGCTATACAACGTAAAGACCCCAATATAGAATAATTAGAATTAGAAGATCAACCACACATTAAAACACCATAAACACCTAAACTAGTACAACATAAAAAATACAAAAAACCTAAATTAAAATTATATACATTAACTAAAAATGGAAATAACAATCATAATCTAAAAGAAAGAGATAATATAAAAACAGGAGAAAAATAATAAATAATAAAATTTGATATATACAAATAACTTTGTTCCCTAAAAAATAATTTCAAACCATCTCTAAAAGGTTGTAGCAAACCTATATAACCAACTTTATTAGGGCCTTTACGTAATTGAATATAACCAAGAACTTTACGCTCCAATAAAGTTACAAAAGCAACAGATAAAAGAATTATGATTAATAAAAAAATAAAAATAACTAAATATATTACTATCTGTGTAATAAGTACACATATATAAATTCTAAATTTATAGCACTAATTCTGCCAAGATAGTTAATTTTAATCAAAAACAATAATATAATTATAGTAAATGGTCCTTTCGTACTAATTCACTAAAAATAAGGATAGAAACCGACCTGGCTCACGCCGGTCTGAACTCAAATCATGTAAGAATTTAATGGTCGAACAGACCAAAAAAACGAAAATCTACCCCCGTCATTTATCTTAATTCAACATCGAGGTCGCAAACTTTTTTATCGATATGAACTCTCCAAAAAAATTACGCTGTTATCCCTAAGGTAGGTTAATCTTATAATCGAAAATTCCGGATCAAAAAAACATTAATTTATGAAAATAAATAATGAAAGTTAATAAAATTCCATTGTCACCCCAACAAAACTATTTATTCTTAATAATAATTTTATTAACTAAAAAAAACAATTAATATAAATAGTAAACCTCTATAGGGTCTTCTCGTCCTATAAAAAAATTTCAGCTTTTTAACTAAAAAATTAAATTCAAATAAATCATTTAAAGAAAGTTTATTTCTCATCAAACCATTCATACCAGCCTCCAATTAAGAGACAAATGATTATGCTACCTTCGTACAGTTAAAATACCGCAGCCTTTTAATATTTTAAATCAATGGGCAGGTCCAATCTTATATTAAAAACAAAAGAACATGTTTTTGTTAAACAGGTGGAAATAAAAATTGCCGAGTTACTATAAATAAATTAACAAAATTACTAATTTTATCATTATTAATTTTTTTAAAAAATTTTAAAAAGATTCTGATAAAAAATTAAAATAAAAAAAATCCTATTAAAAGAAAAATAATTATAACAAAATAAAAATGAAAATTTCTAATCCTATAAATTATCTTTTAAAATATAATTTTTAAATAAATAGTAGAGCTTATCCCCTACTATCTTGATTTAATAAACTTTTAATAATTAAATTAAATAAAGCTTTATTAAAAATGAATTATATTCAATTATCAGAAAACTAGATATCATCTTAAATGAAAAGCATGTAACCTCTAATATAAAATTATAAATTTTTTTGTCACAAAAAAAAACATTATATATTAAATCTTAAGATTTCGAGAAAAAAAAATAATTTTATAATTTTAATAAACCCTGATGCAAAAGGTACTCTAAGTCAAAGATACTTTATTAATATGAAAATAAAACCTTCACAGTTCTAATAAATAAAAAATATTAATTCTTTAAAATACTAAAATAAAAAATATTTTTATCAAAATAAAATAAAAAAATTCGAATTTAAAATAAAAATAATCAAACCGTGTTGAATTGCACAACAATAATTATTAATGTAAATAATAAACTCCCTAACAGAAACAATTTGAACTTACCAGACCCACCTTCCGGTAGGTCTACTTTGTTACGACTTATCCCAACTATTTAATAATGGGAGTGACGGGCGATGTGTACATTATTTAGAACTAAAATAAAAATTACAATTTTGTAAAAATTACTACCAAATCCAATTTCAAGTTATAATAAAATATGACTATCCAAAAATAAATTTAATGTAACCCACCTCCACTTAAACATAGCTACATCTTGACCTAACATTAAATTCATAAAATTTTAAGAAAATATTCTTATAAAACATTCAATGACAGCGATATATAAGCAAAGTTTAAGTAAAATCAATCGTGGATTATCAATTACGGGGCAGGTTCCTCTGGAAAGAATAAATAACCGCCAAATTCTTTTAATTTTAAGAACATAACTATTAATATTAAAGAAACTTTACAATCAAAATAATAGGGTATCTAATCCTAGTCTTTGTATGATTTTCATATATCTATATAAACAAATAAAAAATTAATATATTTGAATTTCACCTCAAAACATAAATTTTAATTATAAAAAAAATATAATATTAAACTAAAAAAATTCAATTTAACTAATTGTATAACCGCGACGGCTGGCACAATTTTTGTCAGTTATAATTAAAACCCTGGTTTTATCTTAAAATAAAAACCAAAAATAAACACTGAAAAATAAAATTCTTTTAGAATAAAAGGAAAACCTTACATATAATAAAATTTAAAATCCAAATTTTTAAGAAAGAATCAAACTTTTATTTTAAAAAAAATAAAATTCAAAGGGAACTAATATAGGTCCTACCCCCTCCCGGCCACTAACGTTGCTTGTACTATACCTAACATATCTATTACCCCTCCTATAAACATTTATATTAATATAACCTTACATCTATATATGACTACTATTATTCTTACCTATTGTGTACTATTACCCCCCTATAAATATTTACCTGGGTATATTTCTTTATCAATGATTCCTTTGTACTATCATAACTAATCTTCTTTCTTATCTACTATGTCCTATTATCTTCTACTAAATACCTGTATACATATATATCCTAATATAACAATCTTTACCTTATTAACTATTATCCTATAATACTCTTATCTATAATGTACTATTACTCCTATCTAAATACTTATATTATGTGTGTCTTTAACTAATGATCCATTACCAATCTATCTCAGTCTCTCGTATCGCCTTATGCCTTATATGTAAACATCTCCTCTTCTTAAACTTCTTCTTTTCCAACCATTGTATACTGATCATTCATTACCCACTTATCTATTATGTACTATACCTATTCAATCCACTCCTATCTCTGTTTGGGATGCCTGCTTACACCAATTAAATCCTCCTATTAGTTATATATTATGTTATTTCCCTTTTCTTAAATAGTCTTATGTATATATATATCTCTATCCCCCTCTTTCTTTTAGCCTATTGAATTTAATTTTTATATATTTAGTTATATATTTACTTATAACAATTTTATATAAAAATATAAATTACATTTTTACTTTATTTAAAATAAAAAAATTTCTCACAGGACCGAAAAACTTTCCTCACAATGATTCTAATTTTAAAAAATTCTAGTTCCTTAAAAAGTATTATTAAAATTAATAAGATGCCTGAATAAAGGACTATTTTGATAGAATAGATCATGTAATTAAATTACTCTTATTATATTATTTAGAATTAAACTAATCCTTTGAAATCAAAATTCAATGTGCATCATTACACCTAAATATAATTTAAGAAAGATAAGCTAAGTTAAGCTTTTAGGTTCATACCCTGAAAATAGAAAAAAATTCTTCTTTCTA